AATCAAAAACTTTCAATTGAAAGAATAAGTGGAATTAGTTTTTTTGCTTATTCTTGTTTGTATCTTTCAAAAATTTGAATTTAGGGAAGTGCTTTCTAAACATATGTATAAAAAGACCATATTTCATTTAGCCTCTTTATGCTTACTATAACTAGTTATTTCGGTTTTCTACTAGCGGTTTTAACTATAACCTCAGCCCTATTTATCGGGTTGAACAAGATACGACTTATTTGAAATTAATTGAACAAACGATTCATAAAAAAACGAAATCTTTCTGTGTTATTCCATATATTCTATAGTTTCTTACCGTGTCAATTTCCAATTTTTGGTCATTGAGATTCATGGGCAATATGAATTAATAGTTAAGAATAGATATTACCTCTCCTTTTCCTCTTTCAAACAAATTGAAATGATTGAAGTTTTTCTATTTGGAATTGTCTTAGGCCTAATTCCTGTTACTTTGGCTGGATTATTTGTAACCGCATATTTACAATACAGACGCGGTGATCAGTTGGACCTTTAATTAATTAATAGCTCTTTTTTTGATTGACCCCTACTCGCTTTATTAATTTTAATACATGGGGCGGGGGTCAAATTGAAATTGCTGTTCAATTATTTCATTTCAGTGTAATTTTCGACCTAAGAATAACAAGAATGGGATCACGCTCTGTAGGATTTGAACCTACGACATCGGGTTTTGGAGACCCGCGTTCTACCGAACTGAACTAAGAGCGCTTTATTATCGCACTAAATATTTTGTAAGTAACCCTAATATATTTTTGCATGCGTATCCTATTCTATAGTAGAATAGAGTCAAATGAAAGATTGATCATGTTATGGATGCCCAATTGAATCGATTTCAGTTGATCCCTCGTTACGATTCCTGCTCATAAGATAAGTAATAGAATAGGTAGGGATGACAGGATTTGAACCCGTGACATTTTGTACCCAAAACAAACGCGCTACCAAGCTGCGCTACATCCCTTTCCATTGGGTTACAGTGTCATTGTAGAGAATACCCGTATTGTTTTCCACATTTTTATTTACTCCATTTCTATACAAAAATTATCTTGTCATTTCTTCTTTTTGATCTCATATCATAGAACATATAATTAATTATTAATTAATTAATTATAATAAACTACTTATATGCGTTACGTATAATGAAACCCGCTGTAAAAAAAATGAATATTTCGGGGAAATGCTGGTACAGAAAAGGGCACATTTTTTTTAAGAAAAGGAATATTCTACTGAATCGTTGTACATTTCAATTTGAATTAGGGATTCCGCGGACAAATACAAGCGATCATTAACTCCATATATGTCTAATCATATATGTATTACAAATTCCAATAAAGAAGGAGGATTTCAAATAAAATGCGAGATCTAAAAACATATCTCTCCGTGGCGCCGGTAGTAAGTACTATATGGTTCGGGTTTTTAGCAGGTCTATTGATAGAGATCAATCGTTTCTTTCCGGATGCGCTGATATTCCCCTTTTTTTCATTCTAGTTAGTAACATGGGAAGTGGTGAAGAAGATTAGGGATTTAATAAAATCTCTGTGACTAATCCCTCCCCTTCCCATCTTTTTTTAATTTTAGAATTTTTAAAATTCGAATAAGTTCGAAAAGAGAAAGAATAAAAGTGGATTCAAATTCAGTGAAACTCGGAACTCGGGCCTGAGGCCCAAGGCCCGAATTAAAATAAAATTTTGAATTTGAATTATTTAAATTCAAATAATTAAAAAGAGAATGAGAACGGAAATGGAAATTGATGGGTAGGTCAACAATATCATACAAAATACTTAATTGCAACGAAATTTTTCATAATTTTATTTCGAGTTAGCAACTTCTATTTTTTTTTTTTCGTTCCTTTCTTCTCTTTGGATCGGAAAATAGAAAGGTTGAGTGAATCAAAAATACAAAGGGGGTTCATGGCCAAGGGGAAAGATGTTCGAGTAACAGTTATTTTGGAATGTACCAATTGTGCTGTTCGAAATGATGCTAATAAGGAATCAAAGAGGGTTGGTATTTCCAGATATATTACTCAAAAGAATCGACACAATACGCCTAGTCGATTGGAATTGAGAAAATTCTGTCCCTTTTGTTACAAATATACAATTCATGGGGAGATAAAGAAATAGATGGAGCCGATTACACGTATGTATTGTATGTCATCCTTCCAAGGAAGATGAAAAATGTCATATACCATATATTATATATAACATATATTTAAAGATAAACAAACCAAAAGGAAATCCCCGACAAAATTAGGATTTTCGGGATAAGGAATAAACAAATCATGGATAAATCCAAGCGACTCTATTTTAAATCCAAGCGATCTTTTCGTAGGCGTTTGCCCCCGATTGGGTCGGGGGATCGAATTGATTATAGAAACATGAGTTTAATTAGTCGATTTATTAGTGAACAAGGAAAGATATTATCTAGACGGGTGAATAGATTAAACTTAAAACAACAACGATTAATTACTATTGCTATCAAGCAAGCTCGTATTTTATCTTTGTTACCCTTTCTTAATAATGAGAAACAATTTGAAAGAGGTGAGTCGGCTGCTAGAACTGCGGGTCTTAGAATCAAAAAGGGGGATAGGCTTACTCTTCACTTGAATAAAAATTCCAATACGAACTCAAAGGCGGATTGATGTTTTGTTCGAAAAATTCGCGAATTAAGATGTGAGTGTCGTGTCATAAGAAAAAAAAGGATCGGGGAAAAAGAATAAATCTTTTTTTTTATTGAACGTCTTGTTTGTTCATTTTGACGACTTTATCATATTATTTGATTATATTTTATCATACTAATTTCTATTCTACCTTCCCGTAGTTTATTTTACAGCGCACTCCATTAAAATTTTAAATATTCCTATGGAGTCCTTCCAATCTACTTATTTTATAATTTCAGTGGAAATCATAGAAAGCCAATTTCTATTTAATATAGCTATTTGCGCAAGTATTTTACGATTAAGGAGCAACTGCTTCTTGTACAGATTGTGTATGAAACTATTATAACTATAGTATACTAAGTTCCCTCGAATTGCTGCATTTATCCGAGTGATCCACAAACGGCGAAAATATCTCTTTTGCCTACCTCTATCCCGATAAGCCGAAAACAAAGCTCTTATTTTCTGTTGAGTAATGGTTCGAGTAAGTCTTGAATGAGCCCCTCGAAAGCTTGATGCAAATAAACGAATTTTTGTTCTACGTCTCCGAGCTATACATCCTCGTTTAATTCTGGTCATTGAATAAATGAAACTTTGATGAATAACTAATTGATTTCTTTTCTTTCAGTTATTCCCTTCCCCTTTACTAGTTTGTTAATAACAAAACGGATCCTTCCAATGTATAAAATAAAAACTCCAACGGCTTTTGCTACTATAACCTTCCCGCCCACGATTTTTTCTTTTTTTTTTTATAGGCATTTTACCTCGAAATAAGAAATAATATTGATATTGATACTAGATATTAAAAAAAGCATATTAATATTAAATAAAAACAAAAAGTAGTAAATATAAAATAGAAATGAATAAAAAAAAAATAGTGGGTTCCATCGTTTCTATGGTTACTTCTTAAACGGCGAGATCCCTTCTATACACCGGAGCCCTTTCTTTTCTTTCATTTAATCAATGCTATTGTTAACTTGTACAGTTCACACTTTTTGGCTCTACCCATGAATTATTCAGTAATCCGTCTTTCACAACGAGATCCACTTATACAGTAACGGTATTTAATTATGAAGATTAACTGTGTAGCTGACCCTCTTAGTCCGTTGTTGAAAGAGTAAGGGCGTAATCTTTCTTGCCTTTAAATGGGATTCCCCCCGCTTAATGGATAAACATTTGCTACCAATGGGAAATTCTTTCTCATCTTAAATTGAAAATGGAGACGATTGGATTTACACCACTAGAAACCATAAATTTTGATACACAATAGAAGGGTATGATAGGTACTTTTTAGATAGTGAATGGAGTTCTTCCGTTTTATTTTATCTTATTTACTGTTACTGATCACTGATACTGGAAAAGCGGGTTCTTTTCTTTTGCCCCAGTCCATGCTCTGAACGAGTCACACATACACCCTAGTACATGTTCCTCGTCGCTGAGGGCATCCCCCAAGGGCGGGGGATTTCGTAACATTTTTGATTGGCTGTCTCGTCTTTCTAATAAGTTGTTTAATAGTTGGCATGTTGACTCGTATATATAATGAGCTGGTTTAGATCGATCCTAACCGGCCGATTAGGAATTACTTCTATAGTAATAAATTAATTAATAGAATACTCTATCAAACCCAGTAAGAAGATAAAATTTCAAATGGCGTATTTGTATTTGCGCGAAATCCCTGTTATTTTTTATTCTACCCCCACATGATCAACAATTCCATGAGCTTGGGCTTCTGTTGCTGACATAAAAACATCTCTTTCCATGTCTTCGGATACAGCCCATAGAGGTGTGCCTGTTCTTTGTACATAAACCCTTGTAATGGTTTCGCGCAGCTTCATCATTTCTTCCGCTTCCAGGATAAATTCTCCTGCGGGTGCCTCATAAAAAGAACTAGCAGGTTGATGGATCATTACCCTGATTATATAACCTAATAAATGGTTCTTCTATCTCGAAGAGAAATCAAAGAGAATAAATTAAATAACGAGTAATGATATGAAAACCAAAAGATAGAATTGAACAACCGTACAGGCATCTTTTGCGCATTGCATACGGCTATACAATGGAATTTACTTTATAACCTCCATTCCATTGAAGAAGTATAAAATCAAATTCAAATATTCAAATATAGGGCCTATCAGACCCCGATCGGTAAATAATCCAATAACCATCCTTCATTTTATTTTGGAGTAGTTAAAACATACTATGATGGTTCCGTTGCTTTATATATTTATTTAGTCTGTTATTAAGCAATCCCAAAGTTTCTTTTTTTGTATTCTTTCCTAAGATAAATATTGTTATTATCCCTCTGGTGTGAAAACAAAAAAGTTTGTGACGCTGCAATAGGCTTCCGATAAATCAGATAAAATCGGAAATGCCCTTTATCTCATACTATTCGTTCGATATATAATCTAATGATTTATTTTTGAAAAAAAAAAAAGGGTTTCTCATATCGAATTCAAAATGCCATGCTATTATTACTTAATAGTCATATTTCATATGGCGAAGGCATAGTCTTCTTTTTTCTCTCAAATACAAAACTCATTGGCGCCGAGCATGAGGGAATGCTAGACGTTTGGTAATTTCTCCTCCGACCAGAAGAAAAGATCCTATTGAAGCGGCCAATCCCATGCATATTGTCTGTACATCTGGTTGTACAAATTGCATAGTATCATAAATAGCTACTCCGGGTATTACCCACCCCCCGGGGGAGCTTATAAACAAATACAGATCTTTGCTATCATCCTCTATACTGAGATATACCATAAGACCGATAATTTGATTCGAGATATCGCTATCAACCTCTTGGCCTAAAAAAAGTAATCTTGCTCGATAAAGTCGGTTGATTAGGATATAATTGTATCCTTAGGAACCGTACGCGCACCTTTTGATGCATACGGTTTACCAAAAATCGCGCAAAAAAAAAGAATCAATGTGTAGATTGCAGCCCTCATTCTTTTTTATTTTCATAGGGGGCTCTTTCTAACTTCTAACAAAGGGCTTTTTTTCTTCCATTTTTCAAGAAGGATTTATTTTGGCCTGTTTACTTTACCTATATATAAATAAAATATATATAAATAAAATATATATATATAAATAATTTACTAAACTTATCGAATGAACTTCTCATTGATGTATTGTTTCATCGAGATCGAATCCAAATAACGATGCCATTTTCTTGTTCCTGAATGGGCTTTTTCAATTTTTTTAGGTTTATGCTCTACTCCGAGTAAAGATAGGCCCGATTTTGATTTGCACATATAGGGCAAATGTCCCAATACCACGTCTTTTTGCTATGGCTTTTTTTATTTTTCAATTTCATTTATTTCATGTCTTCCACTAAATATTCAATGTATTCATTATATTAAGTGTATTCATTATATTACTCGATTGATTAAACAGTTTGAGATCGCTCCTGTTTATAAATAGAATATGAAAAAAGTAGTAATTTTAGATATATTACCAATTGGGTTTTTTCTAAACGGAGCCTGGATACTTCATTTTTTTGGTCCAGTCGAGCCAACCATAAATTATTCTAATTGATAATATTAATCTGATACCCCTACAAAAAATAAATAGGATTAAATTGTATTTCACGCTCCAAACTTTTGATAATTCAATCAATCTTTTTTGGGCGAAAGAGGGGATATCTCGATCAGGGGAGAGAATGGGGAAATTCCACGTGACCCAATATATCTGACAAGTCGCACTATATGTCAACCCACGACGCATCTTCCTCTCCAGGACTTCGAAAAGGTACTTTTGGAACACCAATAGGCATCAAATGAAAGAAAAAAATGAAGTACTATATCTTACTTTGATGTGGAAGCGTAACAACGGGTTTATTGTCTTAATAAGATTAGCCTTTATCATAGTTTATCCATAAATTGAATAAGTTCATAACAATAACATAAAAAAAGAAAACCGAATGATTATGACTAAAAGAAAATTTTTACGAAACGAATGGGCCTTTGGAATGATATGAACAAATGGGCATGTCTTCACTCAGAGAAAATTAAAGTGGGATCAATCCCCCCTACCATTGCGTATTGGTACCTATCGGGTATAGAATAGATCTGCTTATTTTTGTTCCTACAAATGGAATTCGTCTATTATTACTATCTTCTATTATTACTATCTATTATTATTATTACTAAAAGATATTATTATTATTACTAAAAGAATAGAACAAATATTAATTCTTTCCTCGAGAAAATCTACCGAAAGAGTGGGTCCAGAGCATAGTTTTTTTTACTTTTTACAATGCAATAAAGTTACATAGTGTCTATTATTCGTTGATTAAAGGGGTATTTCCATGGGTTTGCCTTGGTATCGTGTTCATACCGTCGTATTGAATGATCCGGGTCGTTTGATTTCTGTTCATATAATGCATACAGCTCTAGTTGCTGGTTGGGCCGGTTCGATGGCTCTATACGAACTAGCGGTTTTTGATCCCTCTGACCCCGTTCTTGATCCAATGTGGAGACAGGGTATGTTTGTTATACCCTTCATGACTCGTTTAGGAATAACCAATTCATGGGGCGGTTGGAGTATCACAGGAGGTACTATAACGAATCCGGGTATTTGGAGTTACGAAGGCGTGGCCGGGGCACATATTGTTTTTTCTGGCTTATGCTTTTTGGCAGCTATTTGGCATTGGGTGTACTGGGATCTAGAAATATTTTCTGATGAACGTACAGGAAAACCTTCTTTAGATTTACCTAAGATTTTTGGAATTCATTTATTTCTTTCAGGGTTGGCTTGTTTTGGGTTTGGCGCATTTCATGTAACGGGGTTGTATGGTCCTGGAATATGGGTGTCCGATCCTTATGGACTAACCGGAAGGGTACAATCCGTAAATCCGGCGTGGGGTGTGGAAGGTTTTGATCCTTTTGTTCCGGGAGGAATAGCCTCTCATCATATTGCAGCAGGGACATTGGGCATATTAGCCGGCCTATTCCATCTTAGTGTCCGTCCGCCCCAACGTCTATACAAAGGATTACGCATGGGAAATATTGAAACCGTCCTTTCCAGCAGTATCGCTGCTGTCTTTTTTGCCGCTTTTGTTGTTGCTGGAACTATGTGGTATGGTTCAGCAACTACCCCGATTGAATTATTTGGTCCCACTCGTTATCAATGGGATCAGGGATACTTCCAGCAAGAAATATATCGAAGAGTTAGCGCTGGGATAGCCGAAAATCCAAGTTTATCAGAGGCTTGGTCTAAAATTCCTGAGAAATTGGCTTTTTATGATTACATCGGTAATAATCCGGCGAAGGGGGGATTATTCAGAGCGGGCTCAATGGACGGCGGGGATGGAATAGCTGTTGGGTGGTTAGGACACCCTATCTTTAGAGATAAGGAAGGGCGTGAACTTTTTGTACGTCGTATGCCCACTTTTTTTGAAACATTTCCGGTTGTTTTGGTAGACGGAGACGGTATTGTTAGAGCCGATGTTCCGTTTCGAAGGGCAGAGTCGAAGTATAGTGTCGAACAAGTAGGTGTAACTGTGGAGTTCTATGGTGGCGAACTGAATGGAGTCAGTTATAGTGATCCTGCTACTGTGAAAAAATATGCTCGACGCGCGCAATTGGGCGAAATTTTTGAATTAGATCGTGCTACTTTGAAATCCGATGGTGTTTTTCGTAGCAGTCCAAGGGGTTGGTTTACTTTTGGCCATGCTTCATTTGCTCTGCTCTTCTTCTTCGGACATATTTGGCATGGCGCTAGAACCTTGTTCCGAGATGTTTTTGCCGGTATTGACCCAGATTTGGATGCTCAAGTAGAATTTGGAACATTCCAAAAACTTGGGGATCCGACTACAAGACGACAAGTAGTCTGATACAAGATTGATTTCTTACTTTTATTTTTGTGATTTAACATAGACAGGGAGCCGTATAAATCTTGATTTGAATCGCTGCCTTTGCCCTTTCTTTGACTCTTTCTCTTTAGTTATCCGGGAGACGACCCAAAATAAACAGGCATGGAAGCTATAATTGTAAACCACAATCGAATCTATGGAAGCATTGGTTTATACATTCCTCTTAGTCTCGACTCTGGGAATAATATTTTTCGCCATCTTTTTTCGGGAACCACCTAAAGTTCCAACTAAAAAGATGAAATGATTTTTTATTATCTCGATTGAAGTAATGAGCCTCCCAATATTGGGAGGCTCGTTACTTCAACTAGTCTCCGTGTTCCTCGAATGGATCTCTTAGTTGTTGAGAGGGTTGCCCAAAAGCAGTATATAAGGCGTACCCAGTAAAACTTACAAGTAAACCAGATATAGAGATGGCAACTAAGGTTGCTGTTTCCATTATTCTATAATTTTAAGACCACAATGTATCTATGCTAAGATCATTTATTTACAATATAATGGTATACAAAGTCAACGGCTCTCACTGAATACAAAATAGGATTTATGGCTACACAAACCGTTGAGAATAGTTCTAGATCTGGTCCAAGACGAACCGTTGTAGGGGATTTATTGAAACCACTGAATTCGGAATATGGTAAAGTAGCTCCAGGTTGGGGAACTACTCCTTTGATGGGTATTGCAATGGCTCTATTTGCGATATTCCTATCTATTATTTTGGAGATTTATAATTCTTCCATTTTACTGGATGGAATTTCAATGAATTAGATTCACAAGAACTACTAAATCGCTTTTCACTACAAAGTGAATCATTTAGGTCGTTTTTAGCCCATTCTATTTTTGGGTAGTTCGACCGTGGAATTTCTTTGTTTCTGTATTTCCGGAATATGAGTGTGTGACTTGTTATAATTGATCCTATGGATACTACAGAGAGCGGTTCTGTCATCTTGATACAGATGGTTTTACCTCGTCGGATATTCATTCTAGTATCCGGAACGCGCGGAATATAGGAAATAGATTACAAACTATTCTAACTATGATTCATATTTTATATTAAGACCTCGCGGGCCGGACTCCAAAAAAAAAGAGTAAACCCCCAAATAGTTAAAAAAGGGGGTTAGAAGTGATAAATCGAAAGATTTTTATTCTTTTTCCCGTTTATGCTTATTTTAATTAAGGGACAAACCTTTCCTTGAATTTTTATTCAGTATATCTATTCATTGAATAAGTGATGATCCAACGATTCTTACTCAGGGAATTTTTGGACTTAGTTTGAAGGTTTTCTTGAATCATCGTGGTTGTAGTATGAATCTGAGGTTTTAATCGATTCATAGGGTCTTAACAAGAGAATTCCTATCAATAATAAAGAAAACAGAAGTAAAACCACGTTACACACAAATAAGAATAACAAGAATAACAAATAAAAGAAAATAAAAAAAAATAGGTAAATAGAG